TGGAAAACAAAGAATCTCTTTTACATATCCACCCAGTTTGTCAACTTTTTTGGAAATGATACAACGAAAGGTCTTTTTATGCACGACAGAAAAACTCTCCTCTGAAGAACTGTATAATCATTGGGTTTATACCAATGAACAAAAAAGAAACAACCTGAGCAACGAATTTAGCAATCGAATGGAAGCTCTCGACAACAGGTCTCTTGCTTTGGATGTACTCGAAAAAAGGATTAGATTGTGCAATGATGAGACTGAACAACAATGCTTGCCTAAAATGTATGATCCTTTTTTGAACGGACCCTATCGCGGAACAAGCAAAAAATTGTATTCACACTCAAACATGAATTATTATTTAATCACCTCGATAAAAGATTCCATAGAAACGATTTGGATAAATAAGCTTCACGATATCCTTCTTACTGATTACCAAGAATTTGAACAGAAAATAGAAACATTTCAGGGCAAGTCATTATCGACAGATATTAGCCATTTCTTGACTCCAATGGGTAAATTAATTGGGGAACCAACGCCGAATTTGAAAGGCCTTTCTTTAGTGTCAGAGCAAGGAAGAATTGATTCAGAAAATCAAGCAAAATATTTCTTCGATGCAGTTATAACGGATCCGAATAATCAAACAATTAGAACTGAATCGAGTCGAATAAAAGAGATCAATAAAAAGATGACTCCATGGGCATACAAATTGACCGATACTTCGAAAGAGAAAGAACCGGAGGCAGAAGTAGAAGAGTCGCCAGGTTCTCTTGGCATTCGTCCACGAAAAAGCAAACGTGTAGTCATTTTTACTGATAACGAAGTTCTTTTGACTGATAACAAGCAGAATATCAATACTTATACCAGTAATCATACTGAAATGGAAGAGGTGTTTTTGATACATTATGCAAAACAATCGGATTTTCGTCGAGATCTAATCAAAGGATCCACGCGCGCTCAAAGACGCAAAACAGTTATTTGGGAGCTGTTTCAAACAAATGTGCATTCCCCGCTTTTTTTGGACAGAATAGACAAAACTTTTTTTTTTTCTTTTGATATCTCCGGAATGATTAATCTCATTTTTAGGAATTGGATGGGAAAAAGCACGGAATTCAAAACTTCGGATTCTGAAGAGGAAAAGGCAAAAGAAAAGGAGCAAAAAACGGAGGATAAAAACGGGGAAAATAAAGAGACAGCAATACCAGAAACTTGGGATACTATTATATTTGCTCAAGCAGTAAGAAGTTCTATATTAATAATCCAATCGATTCTTAGAAAATATATAGTATTGCCTTCATTGATAATAGCCAAAAATATTGGCCGTATGTTATTATTTCAAGTCCCAGAGTGGAACGAGGATTTGAAAGAGTGGCGTAGAGAAATGCATGTTAGATGCACCTATAATGGTATTCAATTTTCCGAAACAGAATTGCCAAAAGATTGGTTAATTGACGGTATTCAGATAAAGATCCTATTTCCTTTCTGTCTGAAACCTTGGCACAGATCTAAGCTACGATCCCATCATAGAAATCCAATGAAAAAGAAAGGAAAAAAATCTAATTTTTGTTTTTTAACCGTTCTTGGAATGGAAGCTGAACTTCCTTTTGGTGCTCTCCGAAAACGACCTTCTTTTTTTGGACCCATTTATAAAGAACTTGAAAAAAAAATTAGAAAAGTTAAAAAGAAATGTTTTCTAGTTCTAATAATTTTTAAAGAAAAAACAAAAAGTTTTCTAAAGGTCTTAAAAGAAAAAACAAGATGGGTTATCGAAATAGTTCGATTTATAAAAAGAATAATGAAAAAGCTTGCAAAAACAAATCCAATTCTCTTATTTGGATTGAGGGAAGTACATGAATCGAGTCAAAATAAAAATGGAAAAAATTCTATAACTATAATAAGTAATCAGATTATTCATGAATCGTCCATTCGAATTAGATCCCTGGATTGGACAAATTATTCACTGACAGAAACAAAAATGAAGGATCTGATTAATAGGACAAGTACAATCAGAAATCAAATCGAAAAAATAACAAAAGACAAGAAAAAAATATTTATAACTCCAGATATAAAGATTGGTCCTAAGGAGACAAGTTGTGATGATAAAAGATTAGAATCGCCGAAAAATACAAATATTTGGCAGATATTAAAAAGAATAAGTGAACGATTAATAAGCAAATGGCACTATTTTCTAAAATTATTTCTTGAAAGAATATACCTTCTATGTATTATTCATATTCCGAGGATCAATGTAAAACTTTCCCTTGAATCAAAAGAAAAAATTATTGAGAAATATGGTTACAATGATGAAACAAATCAAAATACAATTCATTTTATTTCGACTATAAAACATTCGCTTTCGAATATTACTAATAAGAATTCACAGAGTTTTTGTGCCCTATCCTCCTTGTCACAGGCATATGTATTTTACAAATTATCACAAACCGAAGTTATTAACAAGTATCACTTGAGACCTGTACTTCAATATAACGGAACATCTCTTTTTCTTAAGGATAAAATAAAGGATTATGTTGGAACACAAGAAATATTTCATTCCGAATCAAGGCATAAGAAACTTCGCAATTTTGGAATGAATGAATGGAAAAACTGGTTAAGGGGTCATTCTCAATACGATTTATCCCAGACTAGATGGTCTAGATTAGGACTGCAAAAATGGCGAAATAGAGTCAATCAAAGTTATATGGTTCAAAATAAAGACTCAAAATATTTGGATTCATATGATAAAGACCGATTAATTCATTATGAGAAAAAAAAGAATTATGCAGTGGATTCATTACCGAGTCAAAAAGCAAAATTAAAAAAAAACTACAGATATGATCTTTTTTCACATAAATATATTAATTATGAACATAAGAGGGACTCATATATTTTTGGATCACCATTACAAGTCAACGAGGTCCTAGACATCTCCTATAATTGCAACACATATAACCCCGAATTTTTTTATGTGTTAGACAGTGTAGCTATTAGTGATTATCTAAGAGAAGATTCTATTATTGATACGGATAAAAATACGGATAGAAAATATTTTGATTGGAGAATTTTTAATTTTTGTCTTAGAAAAAAGATCGATATTGAGGACTGGACCAATATGGATAACGGAGACAACATCAATAAAAAAACTAAGACTGGGACTAATTATTCTCAAATAATTGATAAAATTGATAAGAAAGATCTTTTTTATCTCGCGATTCATAAACAAATCAACTCATTCCGTCAAACAAAAACCTCTTTTGACTGGATGGGAATGAATCAAGAAATACGAAATCATCCCATGTCGAATCTGGAACTTTGGTTTTTCCCAGAATTTGTGTTACTTTATGATGCATATAAGATTCAACCGTGGCTCATACTAATCAAATCACTTCTTTTCAATTTTATTGGAAATGCAAATGCTAGTGAAAATAAAAATCTCAACGGAAAGCAAAAAACAGGTCTTCGTATATCACCTACTCAAAAAAAATCTCTTGAATTTGAATTCGAAAATGGAAATAAAGAAGAAAAAGAGCAAGCAGGCCAAGGAGATTTTGGCTCAGATCTATCAAACCAAGAGAAAGATGTTAAAGACAATTATGGGGGATCAGATATTCAAAGTAGAAAGGAAAAGCAATCTAAGACTAAGAACACCGCGGCAGCAGACCTCGCTTTCCTCCTGAAACGATATTTGTGTTTTCAATTGAGATGGGATGCTCATTTGAATCAAAGAATAATCAAAAATCTCCAGGTATATTGCCTTCTGCTTAGACTGATAAATCCACAGGAAATTGCTATATCCTCTATTCAAAACGAAGAAATGAGTCTGGATGTAATGCTAATTCAGAAAGATCTAACTCCCCCAGAATTAATAAAAAAAGGAATATTGATTATCGAACCGGTTCGTCTGTCTATAAAATGGGATGGACAATTGATTATGTATGAAACCATAGCTATTTCACTGGTCCATAAGAGTAAGTACCAAACTAATCGAAGATGCCGAGAAAAAAAAAATCTTGATAAGAATGGTTTTGATGAATCTATTGCAAGACATGAAAGGCTGGATGGGAACAGAGACGAAAATCATTATGATTTACTTGTTCCTGAAAATATTTCATCTCCTAGGCGGCGTAGAGAATTGAGAATTCTCATTTGTTTAAATTCGGGAAATGTGAATCTTTTGGATAGAAATCCAGTATTCTGCAATGAGAACAATGTAAGGACCTGTGGTCAATTTCTGGATGAGGGCAAGCATCTTAATATAGATACAAATAAATTCATTAAGTTCAAATTATTTCTTTGGCCCAATTATCGATTCGAAGATTTAGTTTGTATGAATCGCTATTGGTTTAATACTAATAATGGTAGTCGTTTCAGTATGTCAAGGATACATATGTATCCACGATTGAAAATTGGTTGATAATCCATTTCTTATACATCACGTGTCATATCGGATATGGTATAGGAAAAACAGATGTACACACCCGTTGTGTTAGAATACATTATCGTACATGATACTGATTCAATGAACTTATGAATTAGATCTAGGAATGAATGGGCAGACTCCTCTTATCTTATGTCCAAATTTCTCTCTTTTGTGGTTGCAGAAGCATACCATGTTTTTTATCTATATCCGAATCAAATTGCAAATTTGATTATTGATTAATTGAATTTGTTTGATAGAACAAGCAGTATATGAATCAATCCAGATTATTGTGTATACCAGATTCAACCGTTTGGCATTATTATTACTAATCGGTAAAATCCATATCTGTAAATGTAAAAAAAAAGAAAAAAGGGGAGAAGAATTCTTTTTATGGTAAAAAATTCATTAATCTCAGTTATTTCGCAAGAAGAAAAAGAAAAAAAGAAGGGTTCTGTTGAATTTCAAGTATTCAATTTCACCAATAAGATACGGAGACTTACTTCACATTTGCAATTGCACAGAAAAGACTATTTATCTCAGAGAGGTCTACGGAAAATTCTGGGAAAACGTCAACGGCTGCTGGCTTATTTGTCAAAGAAAAATAGAGTACGTTATAAAGAATTAATGGGGCAGTTGGCTATTCGGGAGCCAAAAACTCGTTAAGTTAATTTGACGATTTGAATTACTTTATTTTTTATTTATTTTATATTTATTAGATCTTGAATTTGGATGAACTTCGTTTCGTTTTCAGCAATTCATGGAATAATGAATCGGGAAAAAACATATGACTGTACCAGCTACAAGAAAAGACCTCATGATAGTCAATATGGGTCCTCACCACCCATCAATGCATGGTGTTCTTCGACTCATCGTTACTCTCGATGGTGAAGATGTTATTGACTGTGAACCCATATTGGGTTATTTACACAGAGGAATGGAAAAAATTGCAGAAAATCGAACAATTATACAATATCTGCCTTATGTAACCCGTTGGGATTATTTAGCGACCATGTTTACAGAGGCAATAACGGTAAATGCACCAGAGCAGCTGGGAAATATTCAAGTACCTAAAAGAGCCAGCTATATCAGAGTCATTATGCTTGAACTGAGTCGTATAGCTTCTCATTTGTTATGGCTTGGACCTTTTATGGCGGATATCGGTGCGCAGACCCCTTTCTTCTATATTTTCAGAGAAAGAGAATTGATATATGATCTATTCGAAGCTGCCACAGGTATGCGAATGATGCATAATTATTTCCGTATTGGAGGAGTAGCTGCTGATCTACCTCATGGTTGGATAGATAAATGTTTGGATTTCTGCGATTATTTTTTAACAGGGGTTACTGAATATCAAAAGCTTATTACGCGGAATCCCATTTTTTTGGAACGAGTTGAAGGAGTGGGCATTATTGGGGGAGAGGAAGCAATAAATTGGGGTTTATCAGGACCAATGCTACGAGCTTCGGGAATTCAATGGGATCTTCGGAAAGTTGATCATTATGAGTGTTACGACGAATTTGATTGGGAAGTCCAATGGCAAAAAGAAGGAGATTCATTAGCTCGTTATTTAGTCCGAATCAGTGAAATGATGGAATCCATAAAAATTATTCAACAAGCTTTGGAAGGAATTCCAGGGGGGCCCTATGAAAATTTAGAAGTCCGACGCTTCGATAGAGCAAGGGATTCCGAATGGAATGATTTTGAATACCGATTCATTAGTAAAAAAACCTCGCCCGCTTTTGAATTATCGAAACAAGAACTTTACGTGAGAGTGGAAGCCCCAAAAGGGGAATTGGGAATTTTTATGATAGGAGATCAGAGTGTTTTTCCCTGGAGATGGAAAATTCGTCCACCAGGTTTTATCAATTTGCAAATTCTTCCTCAGCTAGTTAAAAGAATGAAATTGGCTGATATTATGACGATACTAGGTAGTATAGATATCATTATGGGAGAAGTTGATCGTTGAAATGATAATTGATACGACAGAAGCACAAGCTATCAATTCTTTTTTCAGATCGGAATCCTTAAAAGAGGTCTATGGGCTCATATGGTTGCTTGTCCCTATTTTTACTCCTGTATTGGGAATCATAATAGGGGTACTAGTAATTGTGTGGTTAGAAAGACAAATATCCGCAGGGGTACAACAACGTATTGGACCTGAATACGCCGGTCCTTTGGGAATTCTTCAAGCTCTAGCAGATGGAACCAAACTGCTTTTCAAAGAGGATCTTCTTCCATCTAGGGGAGATATTCGTTTATTCAGTATCGGACCATCTATAGCGGTCATATCTATTTTACTAAGTTATTCAGTAATTCCTTTTGGCTATCGCCTTGTTCTAGCCGATCTCAGTATAGGTGTTTTTTTATGGATTGCCATTTCAAGTATTGCTCCTATTGGACTTCTTATGTCAGGATATGGATCAAATAATAAATATTCCTTTTTAGGTGGTTTACGAGCAGCTGCTCAATCGATTAGTTATGAAATACCATTAACTCTATGTGTGTTATCAATATCTCTACGTGCGATTCGTTGAGACATGAACTTTTACCTATTTCTTTCTAGGACAAAAATTGAATGTATTGAATAGATATCTTCATTTTTGGATTCATAATTTGGGGTGATGAACTAAACCCGATAGTTATATGAGTGAAACAAAACAGCTTATAAATTGGCAGTAAAAAGATTGAGTCTCATTCCCTATGTACAAGAGTTAAACAGAAGTAAACAGCAGTAGAAACTGTTTACCCCAAGATTGGTTGATTAGTCATCATGGTTTGAAGCGGGTACAAAGGATCAACTGTATGGAGTTTTGACTATTGTATGTATTACCATACTGGGGATCGAGCAAAAATGAGTGGACGGTTAGGAACACCAAGGTACACAACGGATTAGTAATGGAGATAATGTAAGTTATCCCTAAGGGGTATTTCGGCATAACATAAAAGGAATCCTAAAGGGGGCTTTAAGTTGGTAGAAATGATCAAGCAGTACTTCCCCATGATCCCGATCCAGAGTATGCTCCTATCCACTGATTAAAGAAATGGCTATCAGGAACGAAGTAATCCTTTATTTTTATTTTTTTAGAGGCCTC